AGTTTTTGGGATTGATAATAATCATTCTTTTTTGAGTGAATTAGAAAAAGAATTTTCTAGTTATTGGAATTCTAGTTATTTAAATAAGGGGTCTAGGAGTGACGATTTCCACTATGATTATTCTATGTATGATAATAAATATAGTTGGAATAATTACATCAATAGTTGCATTGACAGTTATCTTCGTTCTCAAATCGGGATTGCGAGTTCTATTTTAAGTGGTAGTGAAAATTACAGCGAAAGTTACATTTCTACTTACATTTTGGGTGAAAGTAGAAATAGTAGTGAAAACTGGAATTCCAAGCTAAGAACTAGCACGAACGGCAGCGATTTCGCTCTAAGAGAAAATTCTAATGATCTCGGTGTAACTCAAAAATACAAGCATTTGTGGGTTCAATGTGAAATTTGTTATGGATTAAATTATAAGAAATTTTTTAAATCAAAAATGAATATTTGTGAACAATGTGGATATCATTTGAAAATGAGTAGTTCAGATAGAATTGAACTTTCGATTGATCCAGGGACTTGGGATCCTATGGATGAGGACATGTTCTCCCTGGATCCCATTGACTTTCATTCAGAGGAGGAACCTTATAAAGATCGTATTGATTCTTATCAAAAAAAGACAGGATTAACCGAGGCCATTCAAACCGGCATAGGTCAACTAAACGGCATTCCCGTAGCAATTGGGGTTATGGATTTTCAGTTTATGGGGGGTAGTATGGGATCGGTAGTAGGCGAGAAAATTACTCGTTTAATCGAGTATGCTACTAATCAATTTTTACCTCTTATTCTAGTGTGTGCTTCCGGAGGAGCACGCATGCAAGAAGGAAGTTTGAGCTTGATGCAAATGGCTAAAATTTCTGCTGCTTTATATGATTATCAATCGAATAAAAAGTTAGTTTATGTATCAATCCTTACATCTCCTACGACTGGTGGGGTGACAGCTAGTTTTGGTATGTTGGGGGATATCATTATTGCTGAACCCAACGCCTACATTGCATTTGCAGGTAAAAGAGTAATTGAACAAACATTGAATAAGACAGTACCAGAAGGTTCACAAGCGGCTGAATTTTTATTCCATAAGGGCTTATTTGATCCAATCGTACCACGTAATCTGTTAAAGGGCGTTCTGAGTGAATTATTTCAGCTCCACGCTTTCTTTCCTTTGAATCATAACTTTAGTAGAACCTTAAGTTAATAGTTAATTAAATTGAATTCTTTAAATTATTTTCTTTCTGGCGAATAACTATTTAGAATAAGTATTTATTAAGTATTTATTTATCGGAATCAAAGGAAAAATCCGAAGAATGGATTTGTTTTGGTGACATAAGAGAGAATTATGGAAAGAATCATACAGATAATTTTTTTTTTACCGATATCCCTGATTCCTAATTAGGAAACCTCTATGAACAAGATAAAAGAGCGAATTCTTTTTTCGCGAGGTAGGGTAGTAAATAATAAATAAAACGAATTTCATGTTCTTTTCTTCCTTTCGTATTATATTATAACGAATTTTGGAAGAATTTATAAGGTGAAGAAACTCTTTATTAAATTCAAATTATAATTATGAAATTCAAATTATAAGACAAGAAAAAAAAATAATAGAAAAATAACAAACAAGTGAATTATCATACATGTATTTGATGTATAAAAATGAATAAGTCCATTTAGTTAGTTCTATATTCCTTGCACTTTATTATATATACTCAGTTAGATATACTTAGTATAATTATTATAGGAATTCTAATAATTTTAAGAGATCTTTCTATTTAAGATATCTTTCTAACAATATAATATAGCGATAATAGGTAAAAAAAATAAATATAACAATAAATAACAGGTACAAATATTAAATCGAGGTGCCCATTCTATGACAATTCTCAACAACTTACCCTCTATTTTTGTGCCTTTAGTGGGCTTAGTATTTCCGGCAATTGCAATGGCTTCTTTATCTCTTCATGTTCAAAAAAACAAGATTTTTTAGATCTGATGGGGGCAAATTTCATATATTTTTTTTTCAAGACTTAGACTTGGATTATAACACAGATATCTATTCAGTATAATATGGTATAACTTGTGGCTTCTTTCAAACAGAAAAGAAAGGGCAGACGTAAACGTAAATCTGATATATGAGTAAACGAGCTATTTGAAAATATTGAAAATAAGTCGCGATTGGGGCGAATGCCTGAAATAAATGTAAAGCCCATGTAGCTATATATGTGTAGATAGGGGATCATATGAGAGGGCTCCTATTATTTTACTTTTAGATCTAACCAATTGCTTCGAAAGATTCACATCAGAATAGTGCAAGTTGATGAAAGTTCCTTCGGAAACAAAAAAATGTAAAGTAAAATTCATTTTGGCCGGTCTCCCACTTCCAATAAAATGTAACTAGATCTAGTATGAGTTGGCGATCAGAACATATATGGATAGAACTTATAGCGGGGTCTCGAAAAATAAGTAATTTCTGCTGGGCCATTATACTTTTTTTAGGTTCATTGGGGTTTTTATTGATTGGAATTTCCAGTTATCTTGACAGAAATTTGATATCTTTATTCCCGTCTCAGGAAATCATTTTTTTTCCACAAGGTATCGTGATGTCGTTCTATGGGCTCGCCGGTCTGTTTATTAGCTCTTATTTGTGGTGCACAATTTCGTGGAATGTAGGTAGTGGTTATGATCGATTCGATAGAAAAGAAGGAATAGTGTGTATTTTTCGTTGGGGATTCCCAGGAAAAAATCGTCGCATCTTACTCCGATTCTTTATGAAAGATATTCAGTCTATCAGAATAGAAGTTAAAGAGGGTTTTAATGCTCGGCGTGTCCTTTATATGGAAATCAGAGGCCAGGGGGCCATTCCTTTGACTCGTACTGATGAGAATTTGACTCCACGAGAAATTGAGCAAAAAGCAGCGGAATTGGCCTATTTTTTGCGTGTACCAATTGAAGTATTTTGAAATAAACGAAGCACTTTTCTTAGCAGGAGGTAAAAAACCAAAAAATCCTCTTTTTTTTTTTTTCTTTTTTTTCTATAACATAACTTAACTGAAATTTCTTCATAATACTGATGAACCAAAGAAGACGTAGATTATATATACTATATACGGAAAACGGAAAAATTTGAAATTTTGTCCGCAAACTTTTTTTTATGCGTATGTAAATTCACAAAATTCAAGGACTAACCACTGACTCACAAATAAAAACGAGGGAATAGATTCGGGAGTTCGAAGCTTTCTATTCTAAATTCTAATATTAGAATAGAACTTATGCTTGATAGAAATATTAGATCGTATAGAGTTTACGAATGAAGCGGATTCATTAAAAATTCACAGACGCAAAAATGGAAAAAAAAGCATTCATTCCCCTTCTATATCTTACGTCTATAGTATTTTTGCCCTGGTGGGTCTCTTTTTCATTTAATAAAAGTATGGGATCTTGGATTATTAATTGGTGGAATACTAGTAAATCCGAAACTTTTTTAAATGATATTCAAGAAAAGAGTATTCTAGAAAAATTAATAGAATTTGAGGAACTCTTCCTGTTGGACGAAATGATAAAGGAATACCCCGAAACACATCTACAAAAGTTTCGTATCGGAATCCACAAAGAAACGATCCAATTGATCAAGATGCACAACGCAGATCGTATCTATACGATTTTGCACTTCTCGACAAATATAATCTGTTTCGTTATTCTAAGTGGTTATTCTTTTTTAGTTAATGAAGAACTTATTATTCTTAATTCTTGGATTCAAGAATTCATATATAACTTAAGCGACACGATAAAAGCCCTTTCTATTCTTTTATTAACCGACTTATGTATAGGATTCCATTCACCCCACGGTTGGGAACTAATGATTAGCTCTTTCTACAAGGATTTTGGATTTGCTCATAATGATCAAATTATATCTGGACTTGTTTCCACCTTTCCAGTCATTTTCGATACAATTTTTAAATATTGGATCTTCCGTTATTTAAATCGTGTATCTCCGTCACTTGTAGTGATTTATCATTCAATGAATGACTGAAAAATGATCCACCGATCCAATTAGAATTTTGTTATTTTGTCCATAAGTAAAATAAAACATTCAAAATCTTACTTTTTTTTATATACTTATTTTTTCTATACATCCAATAGATTCGGATTCCTCCTATATTTTAGTAAAAATTTTTCAGTAACTAGCAGCATCGTGGATAGGGAACTATCCTAGCGACCTACCTAATTTTATTGTATAAATTTTCTGGATCAACGACTGGACCATGCAAACTAGAAAGACCCTCTCTTGGATAAAGGAAGAGATTACTCGCTCCATTTCCGTATCGCTCATGATATATATAATAACTGGGGCATACATTTCAAATGCATATCCCATTTTTGCACAGCAGGGTTATGAAAATCCGCGCGAAGCAACTGGTCGTATTGTATGCGCGAATTGTCATTTAGCTAATAAGCCCGTGGGTATTGAGGTTCCACAAGCGGTACTTCCAGATACTGTATTTGAAGCAGTTGTTCGAATTCCTTATGATATGCAACTAAAACAAGTTCTTGCTAATGGTAAAAAGGGAGCTTTGAATGTGGGGGCCGTGCTTATTTTACCCGAGGGGTTTGAATTAGCCCCTCCTGATCGTATTTCGCCAGAGATGAAAGAAAAGATAGGTAATCTCTCTTTTCAGAGTTATCGCCCCGCTAAAAAGAATATTCTTGTGATAGGTCCTGTTCCTGGTCAAAAATATAGTGAAATCACCTTTCCTATTCTTTCTCCGGACCCTGCTGCTAAGAAGGATGCGTACTTCTTAAAATATCCCATATACGTAGGCGGGAACAGGGGAAGGGGTCAGATTTATCCCGACGGGAGCAAGAGTAACAATACGGTTTATAATGCTACAGCAGCGGGTATAGTAAGCAAAATAATACGAAAAGAAAAAGGGGGGTATGAAATAACTATAACAGATGCGCCAGAGGGGCGTCAAGTGATTGATAGTATCCCCCCAGGACCA